GTGTCCGAGTAGATACTGTTACTTTCTCTCGAACCATAGTATATTATTTGATCAAATCATTGAATTATTTATTTCTCTTGAAATCTCTTCAATGTTTATTTTTACACACGTCTTTTTTTAGGAGGCCTACAGCCATTATGTGGCATAGGAGTTACATCCCGTATGAAACTTAATAGTATACCACTTCTACGAATAGCTCTTAATGCCGCATCTCTTCCGAGACCCGGGCCTTTTATCATAACTTCTGCTCGTTGCATACCTTGATCCACTACTGTCCGAATAGCATTTCCTGCTGCGGTTTGAGCGGCAAATGGTGTACCCCTTCTTGTACCCTTGAATCCACAAGCCCCGGCAGAGGACCAAGAAATTACTCGACCCCGTACATCTGTAACAGTCACAATGGTATTGTTGAAACTTGCTTGAACATGAATAACTCCCTTGGGGATTCTACGTGTATTCTTACGTGAACCAATACGTCTATTTCTACGCGAACCAATTTTTGGTATAGGTTTTGCCATATTTTATCATCTCATAAATATAAGTCAGAGATATATGGATATATCCATTTCATGTCAAAACAGATCCTTATTCTTTTTTTTTTTTATTTATTTGTACATCTGTACATCGGGTCCTTTAGATTTCGAGAGTCTTTTTGTTTTAGAAAGATTATCCTTGTCTTTGTTTATGTCTCGGGTTAGAACAAATTACTATAATTCGTCCCCGCCTACGGATCAATCGACATTTTTCACAAATTTTACGAACGGAGGCCCTTATTTTCATATTTGTCATTCCTTTTTTTAATTCCGAATCTACTTATTGGAAGAAAATAAGTTTCTTGAAATTTTTAATTTCGAATTGTATCCTCACGAAAGAATGTTGAAATTGAAAAAACCGCCTAATCATTCAAGTCTTTGCTTTGGAGTCTCTAAATTATACGCCCTTTGGTTGAATCATAAGGACTTACCTCAATTTTTAGTCTATTTCCTGGTAGTATACGTATAAAACTACATGAAATCCTTTACGAAACAAAAACCTGAATAATTTTTTTGTTATCTAAACGAATCCGGAAGATACATACCATCGGTAAGTTGTTCAGTAATTAAACCCTCATGAATCCATTTTTGTTGTTTCCTTCCAGGTAAAACCGCTTTGAAGTATCAACTAATGTAAGAGGGATAATATTATAAACTTGTCCTTTCTCTTTTTTCACAAATATGACCGTGTCGGCTATTAGAAAGATTACCATATATAACACAAAACTTCTCCGCCGATTCCTTCTAGTCGAGCCTTTCGGTCTGTCATTATACCTCGAGAAGTAGAAAGAATTACAACCCCCATTCCGCCTAAAATTCTAGGAATTCGTTGATAGTTAGAATATATTCGTAGACCGGGTCGACTGATCCGTTTTAAATTTAAAACAGTTCTATATGGTCCTTTCCTATTTCTTCTATGTCGTAGGGTTAAAACCAAAAAATATTTATTGCTTTCTTGATGTTTTCTCACGTTTTCAATAAAACCTTCTTGGAAAAGGATTTTAACAATATTTTCAGTGATGTTAGTAGATGGTATTCGAACTGTTCTTTTTTTATTCATGTCAGCATTTCGTATAGAGGTTATTATGTCAGCAATAGTGTCTTTACTCATGATAAACTAAGATTTTTGTTTCCCCCGAATTTTGATATAATCAACATGCTCTTTTTCTTTTTTTCTGAATTTTTTAATATTTATGAATTCTTTTTTTTTTTTTTTATTTATGAATTATTAAAGATATATACGTGATAGATAAACAATTTACTAATTAATTAAATAAATTTAATCAATTTCATTCAAATACTATATTAAGGTCTTCCCCTATAATACTTCAGGTGCTAATGAAACTATTTTAGTGAAATTTAACTGTCTTAATTCCCGGGCGATCGCGCCGAAAATTCGGGTTCCTTTTGGATTTCCTTCTTGATCAATAACAACCGCAGCGTTGTCATCATATCGTATTATCATACCGTTGTCGCGTTTGAGTTCTTTACAAGTACGTACAATGACAGCTCGGACCACTTCTGATCTTTCTAGAGGTGTATTTGGTACTGCTTCCTTGATTACAGCAACAATAATGTCACCAATATGAGCATATCGTCGATTACTAGCTCCTATGATTCGAATACACATCAATTTTCGGGCCCCGCTGTTATCCGCTACATTCAAATGGGTTTGAGGTTGAATCATATCATTTTTTTATCGGTTTTTTCTTTTTCAATGCAAAGGTATAAATAAAAAAAAGAAATATTATTTGTTCAAAACAAAAAAAGAAACCTGCAATTGTTTTTTTTTTATCCCAAAAACCCCTTTCGTTTGTTTCTACATTCCTATCCAGAAAGAATGAATTGAGTTCGTATAGGCATTTTAGATGCCGCTATTGAAATAGCCCTTCTAGCTATATTTTCTGCTACTCCGCTCATTTCATAAAGTATTCTACCGGGTTTAACGACAGCTACCCAATATTCGGGAGATCCTTTCCCCGAACCCATACGTGTTTCTGTAGGTCTTACTGTAACAGGTTTGTCTGGAAATATGCGTACCCATATTTTTCCACCGCGGCGTGCATTTCGTGTCATTGCTCGCCGCCCTGCTTCTATTTGTCTAGATGTGATCCAAGCGGGTTCAAGCGCTTGAAGAGCATATCTACCGAAGCAAATACGATTACCTCGATAAGATATTCCTTTCATTCTTCCTCTGTGTTGTTTACGGAATCTGGTTCTTTTGGGGTTATAGTTGATGGTTGTTTAGCAATTCCATCCATCTCTACTACAGAACCGGACACGAGAGTTTCTTCTCATCCAGCTCCTCGCGAATTAAACAATTAAAAAAAATTAAACAAAAAAAATACACGGTTAATAATCTATGGAATCGTGGGATTCTTTGAAATTTGATCTAATCGATTATAAATTAGAAATTTTTTGTGTTTTAATATATAATTTAACACGTATTTATATAATTTAACACGTATTCTATTTATAGATAATGTCGTTTTGGTAGAACGCTATAATGAATCTTTATTTTGTTTTTCCTTTTATTTCGAATCGACTAAAATTTAGAAAAAAAAAAAAAAATTCGCGGGCGAATATTTACTCTTTCAACATTCAGTTGTAAGATTAGTCTATGACATGACCTCTCAGAATAAATGAATAGGTTTCCGGTTCGTTCCGCCATCCTACTCAATGAATCATTAGGATTCGTTTTCAATAGAATCTTATGCATTCACAGGTTCTGTCGTTCCCACCACTTCTCGATTAATGATTAGGTCTTAATTTTACAACGGAGCCTCCAATTAAATTTCTTCTTGAGTCAACCTTCTCAGTCTTTATTGGCTCGGGGCTCTTGATTTTTTGTTCTATGCACGGATTTGTCTAATTATGGATCAATCAGTATTGATGCTTTATTACATTCCCTTTATATGAGATGACTCATAGACCTTACATATTGGAATTATATATCATTAATATTATTTTTCTATCTTTCTCTCACCCTTCCATTTATCTGTATACTTGATATTGCTTTACAACCCATAATCAGATTTTTTTTGTTTGTTTATGTAAAAAAGATTTCAGTTGCTACAATGATATGACTTATATATCATATCTTGACTGGTTCTTTCTATCCAGATAACACGAAGTGATGAGTTGGTTATTAGTTCTATAGTTATCAGTTTGTACTATGGGCTGTCCATTTTTTTGAATCCCAACCCTAAAAAAACCAACGAGTCACACACTAAGCATAGCAATTATATCAAATGATTAATCGAATTTTTATTCAACCTTATAGAATTGTTCTTTTTTTTTATTATTTACCAGAAAAAGAATGAAAGAGTTTGCCATTTTTTGTTTTATCACCAGATAGAACTAAATATAAGTCAAGTAAGTTCTTATTATTCCTCGTCTACAAATATCCAAATTTTGATGCCTAATACCCCATAGATAGTTCGAACTGCATAGGAACAATAATCAATTTTAGCTCGAATGGTTTGTAGAGGAACTCTACCTTCTCGGATCCATTCAACACGTGCAATTTCTTTTCCGTCGATACGCCCTGCAATTTGTACTTGAATCCCTTTTGTACCTGCCTGTTCAGTTAATTCAATAGCTTTTTTCATTGCTTTGCGAAATGAAACTCTATTCTTTAATTGTCCGGCTATAAATTCTGCAAGAATATTGGGGTGCCCGTAAGGATTTGCAATTCTTGTAATAGCAATGTTGAGTTTTCGGTTTACACAATTGAGTTCTTTTTGTACATGCGTCTGTAATTCTTCTATTCTTCGAGTCCTGTCTTCTATTAATAACTTGGGGAATCCCATATAGATTATGACCTGAATCAAATCGATTCTTTTTTGAATCTCTATACGTGCAATTCCCTCTACATTAGAGGATATTTTCATATTATTTTGCACATAATTTTTGATACAATCTCGTATTTTTTGATCTTCTTGTAGATCCTTTGAATAATTTTTTGGTTGTGCAAACCAAAGAGAATGATGATCTTGGGTTGCACCAAGTCTGAAACCAAGTGGATTTATTTTTTGTCCCATAATCCCCCACTACTATATATATCGTGAAACGTGACATCTGTTTGTATTTTTTTTTTATTCATTCGATTTTTTTTAAGCATAACATAATATAGCGTATTTGTATTTTTTATAATATAAAATATTCTTCCTTTAAGTATTCCTCAGCTCTAATTTATAGAATTTCCTTTTATCTATTTCTTCCTCTTCATCTAAAGATATATCTTTCAATACAATAGTTATATGACAAGTGGATCTTTTTATAGGATAACCTCGTCCTCGAGCCCGGGGCTTTAATTTTTTCACAGTTGTGCCCTCGTTGACTTCGGCTTTACTAATGATTAAACTTGTTTCGTTCAAACCCTTATTGTGATTAGCATTTGCTGCTGCAGAATAAACCAATTTTAAAATGGCATAACATGCTCGATAAGGCATAAGTTCTAGTATC